AGGATTCGTATAAATCACTTAGTGGAAAATGGCCCGAATAAATCCAACGAGTTATTAACAATCCTGTTAGACATAAAAAAGTAGCTATCATCCCCTTTTCTGAGGAATAATATGGTTTTCTAATTTGATTGCCCAATAAGCTTATCAAATGAATTGTAATTACAATTGAAACAATAGAAAAGGAAATATGAGTTAATATATGCTCTAAAGTTGAAAATATCATAAAAATGAAAAAACGGGGGATCCCCCCGTATTAATTAAGAAATAGAAATTGGGAATTTAATTTAATTTTATTATAGGATCTATTTGATATCTTTTAGAAGATGGCATGCCGCCACTCGGACTCGAACCGAGATGCTCTAGCACTGCTTCCTAAGAGCAGCGTGTCTACCGATTTCACCATAGCGGCTTGCTCGAACTCATAATAACCTATTTATATTCAATCGTCGAGATTGAACAAGTCAATTCACTCAAATAAGTTTTTTTTAGTAAAGATATAAAAAAAAAGAGTTCAAAAAAGTCAATTTAAAGGTTCAGGAGTTTCTTTAAGGTGTCTGGTTTTAGGGCTTTGACGTAGTTTAGCCGATTCTAAAATACGACTCTTGCAACGATAGAATTCTTCGATAGACTAAAAAACTTTTTTCTTTTATTGTCATTATTTCTGGTTTATCTGATTTAATAAATTCAATTTGACACACAAACTAAATTTTATCAATGAATCTAAAATATGTCTATTTTGGATTACTCCAAATTGCCACTTGTACATATAATAATATCTCAACAATTAAGTTCTTTTATTGATTATTCATTGATTATTCATTGATTATTCATTGGGCTGAATATTGGATATATATGTAAAATACATTAAATATAGTATATATAATAAATTAAGAAGTCAGAAAGTTATCCAAAAATCTTTAACACGGAATGGATTAGTTTGAACAATTAATTAATTTGAACTAAAAATATTCTATCTGCCCTTCCTGATAAATATAAAATTTTTTCATTATTTATTCTTTTAAAGGTCGATGGGGAAAAGAAGACTCCCCACCACCAAAATCTGAATGAAAATATACTAAAAAAATAAAATAAAAAATCTTATATATATTTATTATATTATATATTATTATTTTTTATTTTTAGAATTTAGAAAGAAGAATACTTCTTCTTTTTATAAGATTAAGAGTCTATTTTATATTGATTAGAATAGGAACTGCCAATTGTTAATTTAATATTAACTTTAATATTTTTAATATTAAATTAACAAATTACTGAGATATTAATTACTGATCCAATTTTTTTAGTCAAATCCATTCCAAATTATTCCAATATTTTAGGACTTATTTGTTTGTCGTACAAAAAAACTTTTTGAATTCCCGGTAGAAAGAGATTTCCCTAATGACAAAGCTTTTAATGCCGCCCAATATCCTTTCCTTTTCCAAATATTTTTACGAATACGCTTTTTTGATATCGAAGTACGTTTTTTTGGAACTGCCATTTAAAAAAGAAGAAGTTAGTCATTGTTATAGTTGGATGTGAAAGACATCTATTGTTCAAAACGAATTATTATTTCTTATCTTATATTCATTATCTATTTTTTTTTTTTAAGATTCTCTTCATAGAAATCTAGATACGTCAAAGATCCGTGAAAATAAAAAATGACTCGAAATAACAAAATTTTGATTCCATACACTATTTGTAAAACCAAAAATTTTTGGTTTTGAACTCTTAGTTCTCGTTGTTTATATCTCATCTGCTATGGGATAGAAATCAAAAGAAATAAAGAACCTAAAATACCTTTATTTTAGTCATTCTATTTAGTCATTCTATATTTTATTTACATGTAATAAAATACCTTGTAAACTTTTGCCTAATAAATTGAGTCTTTTTTTAGTAAAACTTGAAAAAAAAAAAAAATACACCTAAACTTTAAAACTCGAATGAGACTAGTAAAAAATATGTTAAAGGGTATGTAGTTTGATAAAAAAGGATCTCAGTCATTTTTTATCCTTGCTCGATAAAAAGTTCATTTTAGAGCTATAATCTTATAAACTTTACAAATATTCCTAATAAATTGTTTTGATTGAAATGGAAAACAATAAATCCCATAATGAATTAGTTAATGAGTTTAAATAAACTAACTAAAATCAAGAGGTTTTATTTCATTAGACCAACGACCTTAGTTAATCCTCTAATTCATATTAGCATCAAGTACTCTTTTTAGCCTAAAATTTTATCTTTGCTCTATGAATATTAATAATATTTTTTATTTTCCTACTTTCCTATTATACTTTCCTATTATAAGTATTCGTTTTTATATGTCATTTGGTTATATCATTTGACCAATTGTAACTTCTTGTTTTGCATATTTAAACAATTTTGAAAAGACTCAGAATAAATACTAATATAAATATAAATTATTAAATAAGTTAGTGCATATCTTTATTTTTTATTTACTTTTTCGAAAGAGCTAAGATCCGGTGAATCGGAAACAATTAAT